GTGTTTTTTTAGGTATTTTAGTCCTCTAGTCGGTCGTCATAGACCAGCCCCTTGACTATTCTGTATAAAGAAATATAGTATTTTTTACTACAGAGATAGTAAGGGGCCCTTTTGTTTTCTAGTCGTTATTCCTTTTTATATTCATCCGGCGGGGTAGAGCAGCTTGGTAGCTCGCAAGGCTCATAACCTTGAGGTCACGGGTTCAAATCCCGTCTCCGCATCCAAAATTTTAGCTTTTACCCTAAATTAGGGATTTTCTTTGAAAGGGAATTCTATACTAATTAAGATAAGATCCTTTTGGGCGGATAGCGGGAATCGAACCCGCGTCTTCTCCTTGGCAAGGAGATATTTTACCATTCAACCATATCCGCATTTCTTTTTTTTTGATGAAAAGGACATCCTTTTGAACAGCTATAGCTATGATAGCTAGTATATATATATATATATATATATATATATATATATATATTTTAATATAAAAAAAAGAGGAATTGATTCAAAGGATTTTATAGTTTATAAATTCTCAGTTTAAACTATTTAAATTTGAAACTGTAGGATATGAAATTCCTTCATATCCTATTTTATATAATGTTCTATTTCATTGTATTGAAGAATTCGAAAATAAGTTGACCCCTCCCCCTCCCTCAAATTTCAATTCTATTGAATTTCTTCTTTGTCTTTATTTGTATTTGACATTTTGGAGACTTCTATTGACCCTTTATTTTTTTGTGATATTGACCAAGAATAGGTCTCGAAATCCATAAGAATTTTTTAGGGAGGAGGGGTCTTCTTTTTTATCTTGAACGAATAAATAAGTTAGTTTACGAAATAAGTGAATTAAGGATACCTACTAGAAATACTAATCCAATCCATACTGATGTGCCGGAAAATACAATATTTTTGTTACTTGACCACCCATCAGGAGAAGAAAAAACAACGGGGACACTAATTACTAAAATAAATGAAATAGCAATTAACGCAAAAACAGCTAATTGAAAAGCAATAGTCATGTTTCTAATCCTCCAAGTTACCGACAAATAAAGTACTCTACCTCTACTCTATATCAGTCAAAAATTGTAAATGTAAAAAAAAAAATACTACAATATTTTAGGATTGTCTCTTTGGGAGAGATGGCCGAGTGGTTGATAGCTCCGGTCTTGAAAACCGGTATAGTTTCCCAAGAACTATCGAGGGTTCGAATCCCTCTCTCTCCTTTTTCCGCGAATCGATTTCTGTCCCTATATATTTTCTATATTTAGGAATCGACTACTCTCATAAAGAAGATAAAGAAGAATAGCTCGGCTATCCCATCTAGCCGAGCCATAAAACAAGGATTCAATCTAATTGAAAAGAGACGACATAAAAAGAAAACTTTGAAAAAAAATCTCTGAATTTCACTTAGTTGACCCAACCAATCAAGATGTATTGTAGAATCGAATGGATTACAACTTTTAAAATTTAAAAGAGTGGATCCTTTAGTTCAATTAATTAAGAGGAGTCATGGAAAGAACAGGTTCAAAATCACGATCAATCCCCTTTTCAAATCCAGCTGCAGCGGCACGAGCTCTTCCCGCGTGCCATAAATGACCTACGAAAAAGAAGAATCCGAGAACAAAATGAGAAGTCGCTAACCAACTTCTCGGAGAGACATAATTGACTGCATTGATTTCAGTCGCCACCCCACCTACTGAATTTAACGAACCTAAGGGTGCGTGAGTCATATATTCTGCGGAACGTCGTTCTTGCCAAGGTTGTATATCCTTTTTCAACCTACTCAAGTCCAAACCATTTGGACCCCTTAATGATTCTAACCAAGGGGCACGAAGATCCCAAAACCGCATAGTTTCACCCCCAAAAATGATTTCTCCGGTAGGAGAACGCATTAGATATTTACCTAAACCAGTAGGCCCTTGTGCGGATCCAATGTTAGCTCCAAGACGTTGGTCTCTAACAAGAAAAGTAAAAGCTTGAGCTTGAGAGGCTTCTGGTCCAGTGGGTCCATAAAACTCACTTGGATAAGCTGTATTATTGAACCAGACAAAACAACAAGCAATGAATCCAAACACAGCTAAGGCCCCTAAACTATAAGACAAGTAAGCTTCTCCAGACCATACAAAAGCACGACGAGCCCATGCAAAAGGTTTGGTCAATATATGCCATATTCCACCAAAAATACAAATAAAACCTAACCAGACATGTCCGCCAATGATATCTTCCAAATCATCTACACTAACAATCCATCCTTCTCCGCCAAAAGGGGATTTTAATAAATAACCAAAGATAACATTTGGACTAAGGGTTAAGTTGGTAATTTTTCTGACATCTCCGCCCCCGGGAGCCCAAGTATCATATACGCCCCCCCAAAAAACAGCCTTAAATACTAGTAGAAAAGCACCTAAACCTAACAATATTAAGTGAATACCTAATATAGTTGTCATTTTATTTCTATCTTTCCATACATAACCAAAAAAAGGAAAAGATTCCTCAAGAGTCTCAGGTCCTAGAAGGGCATGAAAAATACCCCCAAACCCCAATACCGCAGAAGAAATTAAGTGAAGTACACCAGATACAAAATATGGAAAGGTGTCTATAACTTCTCCCCCGGGTCCTACCCCCCAACCTAGAGTTGCTAGGTGAGGGAGTAAAATTAATCCTTGTTCGTACATTGGTTTTTCCGGTACAAAATGAGCCACTTCAAATAAGTTCATAGCTCCGGCCCAGAATACGATTAATCCAGCATGAGCTACATGAGCTCCCAAAAGCTTTCCAGATAAATTGATAAGTCGTGCATTCCCAGACCACCAAGCGAAACCAGTAGTTTCTTGGTTACGACCAGCTAAATCTAAAGTTCCATTAAAGAGCGTTTCCACGGGGTAGAACCTCCTCGGGGAATATAAGGTTTTCATGAGGCTGATCTTGAGCCGCCATCCAAGCACGAATACCTTCGTTTAAAAGAATATTTTTAGTGTAGAAAGTCTCAAATTCAGGGTCTTCCGCGGCACGTATTTCCTGAGAAACAAAGTCATAAGCACGCAGGTTCACAGCCAAACCGACTACTCCAAGAGCGCTCATCCATAAACCGGTTACTGGTACAAATAACATAAAGAAATGTAACCAACGTTTATTGGAAAAAGCAACCCCAAAGATTTGTGACCAAAAGCGGTTAGCCGTGACCATGGAATAAGTCTCTTCAGCTTGAGTTGGGTTAAAAGCTCGGAATGTATTTGCACCATCACCATCCTCAAATAAAGTATTTTCCACAGTAGCGCCATGAATAGCGCATAGCAGAGCTGCACCCAATACACCGGCAACTCCCATCATATGAAATGGGTTTAGTGTCCAATTATGAAATCCTTGAAAAAACAATATGAATCGAAAAATAGCTGCTACGCCAAAACTTGGCGCAAAAAACCAACCAGACTGACCTAGAGGATAAATTAGAAATACAGAAACAAAAACTGCAATTGGACCAGAAAATGCGATTGCGTTATAAGGTCTCAATTGCACAGATCGAGCAAGCTCAAATTGGCGTAACATAAAACCTATTAGTGCAAAAGCACCGTGGAGAGCAACAAAAGTCCACAGACCACCTAATTGACACCAACGAGTAAAATCTCCTTGTGCTTCAGGACCCCATAGTAACAATAAGGAATGTGCTAAACTATTAGCCGGAGTAGAAACTGCTGCAGTTAAAAAGTTACATCCTTCCAAATATGAACTAGCCAATCCATGAGTATACCATGATGTTACAAAAGTTGTACCTGTGAACCAACCGCCTAAAGCAAAATAGGCACAAGGAAAGAGCAATAGACCAGACCAACCTACAAAAACAAAACGGTCCCTCCGTAACCAGTCATCCATAATATCAAATAAATCATTTTCTTCTTTGGTAAATTTACCAAGGGCTATAGTCATAGCGATCCTCCTATTCAACTAATTTCACCATTGTGGAACACTTCATAGTATCATTTTCGGGGCCTTTGAAGTTTTTCTCATTTCTGTATGTTTTTTCGTACATTGCCCCTTCTAATTTTGATTCCTCTTTTTTTGTCTTAAATATTGACAAAAAAAACTCACACGAACCTTGCTTGAATTTTTTTATAATTCATCAATCTGCAATCTGCTAGATATTGCTCAATATATAGCAATTTCATTATAGAAATAGAATTCTATTTCTGTTTCTATTATAATTAGAAATCGTCTATTTATCGGTCTAAAAGCATATTCTCAAAAGGAAAAAACTTTAATAAAAAAAAAAAAAAAAAATAGATAGAATAAGGATCTACAAATAAAAAGCTATTCTAATAAAAAAATAAAATATAAATAAAGTCGAAATAGAATAAATGAAACTGAATCTTGGGTTTTTGAATCAAAAAAATAGATTTTATATTTGTTTATCTCTTTTCTATTGTATTGTGACTTTGAAAAAACTTTTCTGTGGAGGCGCGAGAAATCAAAATTGATTAATTTAATCTTTTATAAAAAAAAAAAGAATAAATATATATATATATATATATATATATATTGACAGATCTTTTCAGATTCCAACAAAAAACAAATAGAAATAGAATAGAAAAAAAGCGAGATCTATTGTTTCAATTTTATCTCTCCCGAATTTAAATATCAAAATAGTGAATAGAGTCTTGATTCTATGAGTTAGGTTCACTTACTTTTTTTGAATAACTAAAAAAAAAAATAGATAGAATAAGATAAGAGTATGATTCTTATACTTTCTTATACTGTATACATTATTAATACATTATTAATCTTTAATTTGAAATATTCCAAATCTTAAATTAGATAGTTTTTATTCGAAAAAAAAAAAATTAACTAATTTTTCTATGTTCAATCTTTTGAATTCTATTTTTAGAATTTGACAAAAAAAATGAAATATACCAAACTTCGAGAATCCTTATTCAAATCAAATAAAGACTACGATCTTCAATTCATGATTTTTATGAAGCCAAAACGAAGCCCCTTATCAGATTTGAACCGATGACTTACGCCTTACCATGGCGTTACTCTACCACTGAGTTAAAGGGGCTTTTTTTTTTGACATTTTGAATTAATGAATTCATGCCTAACTCTAAATAATAAAAAAGGATTCCTAAATTATAAAGCACAAGGCTTTTTTGTTATAATTGGTAAGTCGACACGCGGAAAAGTAAATAATTCATACAACAAAAGCGAGTCAAACTAGTAAATAGAATAAAAATAAGGTTTATTATCAGGTATATTCATAAATATACCTTAATCAAACATAAATATACCTTAATCAAAGTGACTTCGCCCTAATTAATCTAATTTTTTAATTAGATGAAAATTAGATTAATTAGATTCGATAAAGAAAATCTTACGTGAATTAGAATCAACTAAAAAATAATTTGATAAAAAATTCATCTTTTAACTCCTATATCCTATTTTGAACTTTATGATTTGTTAATCTTTTGTTCAAGATTTAAAAGGATCTCTTTTATCTATCTTAACAATAAGTAAATCAATGTAGGTTTGGTTTTCTGAAAGACCAATCACTGCCATAGAGTTTCTTTGAAATCAAATCACACAATTTCATTATATTGACAATTTCAAAAAAGTGAACATACTATGTTCATAGGATGCTTGATAGACATACAAATGTGCCCCCATCGTCTAGCGGTTCAGGACATCTCCCTTTCACGGAGGCAGCGGGGATTCGAATTCCCCTGGGGGTAGGGTATTACGAAAGGAAGTTGATTCTGAATTTTTCATAAGTTTGAAAAGGATTCTTCCTGGGTCGATGCCCGAGCGGTTAATGGGGACGGACTGTAAATTCGTTGGCACTATGTCTACGCTGGTTCAAATCCAGCTCGGCCCAAAAATTCAATTTTTCACGGATCCTCCATGAAAAAACAAAAAACAAAATAAAAAATAAGCAAATCCGTTATTTTTTTTTTAGACAAACAAAACTTGTAATTTAGGGACCCATTTTTTTTGTATAATAGAGTATAAAGGTAATGAAAAAGAAAGAAATAATTAGCAATCGAATTAGATTTTAAATAAGAAAATAAGCTGATTAAAAATCGGTGCCCCTAAAAAAAGTGTATATCCATGAACATAGGAGTCAATAGATTTATCGATTGTACCCCACTGCGATTTTTTCTATTTACATTTTCAATTAAAAAAGAAAGATTACAAAAATATTTCAATAGAATTAATTAATTCCATAAAAAATCATATGTTGTATCATTTCCATTTTTTTTTTCTGGGATTGTAGTTCAATTGGTCAGAGCACCGCCCTGTCAAGGCGGAAGCTGCGGGTTCGAGCCCCGTCAGTCCCGAAGATATAAATCAAGAATTGAATAAAAAAATTTCAAAAGATGTCCCAGATTTCATTTTCAGTTGTCCTTCTTTTTTTATTCCTTCCAGTCAATTTATATATAATGTTTTTAAAGTCAAAAATAAAGTAAAAAACTCGATCATTCTCTATAACTCATAACTCAATTCCTTATTCTTTTTTGTCTAGGTCTGATGAAAGATTCTTTTTATTTCTAACTAAAGACTCCAATTTTCTAATTGGATATGGATAAATAATCTTTCTGTGTTATACTATTCCATTTTCGACGACGAATCGATTTGATAACTCAGATATTGTTATTCATAATATAGGTATTATTGGATATCATCGAGCTGAGATCCATCCCATTTAATTTAGCGACGAAAGATTCATCATCTCTATGGGATTAAATCCCGAAGTTATTGTAAAGTAAAAAAAAGGAAACGATAACCTATGGAAGTTAATATTCTCGCTTTTATTGCTACTGCACTCTTCATTCTAGTTCCTACTGCTTTTTTGCTTATAATATACGTCAAAACTGTTAGTCAAAGTAATTAATTTTAATAAGGGTGAACCTTTCAAATTCACCTTTATGATACTTATTAAGTTCTTCTAAATGATAAATCATTGGGAAATTGAGTTCTATTTCGAGACTTATATCAAAGAAGTGGACGACAATCTCTCGTCTTATATGCGATAGGGGAGCGGCATAGTAGAAAGAACTAGACAATTTTTTCTAGGTCTTTCTACTAGAACTATCCTTTTTTCTAATTTGATCATAAAAATTGACTATCGAAAGAGAGAAAAGGATTACTATAGAATAGTCATTCTAACTAGATAGAATTACAAACGGAATCCTTTTTTATTCCATTTTTAATTAAAAGAAATCGTAACCTCCCTAGAGTAGGATAAATAAGGATAAAGTGTTTGCAGAACAATCTAAATTAATAGAGTTTTTTTTATCAACGCAATTAGTCAATTAATAAATAGTACCCTTATAATCCACTTCTTCCCCATACTACGAGTGAAAGGGAAAATGTAAAGACTACCATTAAAGCAGCCCAAGCGAGACTTACTATATCCATATTAATTCTGTCCTCTAACATTCTAAAAAAAAATTCTATTTTTGGTCAATTGTTCAATAAAAATAGTAAGATTACTTTCAAGGAGTAAAAAAAAAAAAGATTAAAAATACAAATTACATAGTTTGTGTTCCAATAGATTTCAGGTAATGAAAAAGTGGAAAAAGACAAATTTCATTTGAAAATAGAAGAACCACTTCAAATAAAATTGGAAAAGATGAAGAAAAAAAAGATCTATAGGAAAACCTTTGGTTTAAGTTGAATATTTCAAAAAAATAAATTTATTTTTTTGAATTAAAAATAATAATAAGAAAGTATAGAAGAATAACAAAAAAACACTCGTTGCTTACTTATTCTTCATTAAGTAGAAAATAAAAAAAATAAAGGCCGAACCCCCAAAATATATATATTTTTTTTTACTCCGTTTTCTTTTTATATTTGTCTGTTTGACATGTCAAATTCTCTATTCACTTAATTTGATTAATTGACTTATATTGATTGACTTACTAAGTATTGACCGGAGTTCCTCTACAAAGTCTCCCAAATAGATATTCTGTATCTTGATCGAATTTTATTTAAGATCCATTATATAAACAATATATTATTAATCTGAACATTATTCAGTATATTAAGATTTATCAATTCTTTTTTTTTTAGTTAATCTTTTTATTTCTATTTATTTCGATTTATGTATTTTTTTAGTTTCAAATTGAATTTCTATTAATTATAGAAATTCAATTCTACCATATTCTATTCTAAAAAAAAGGAACTCTCATATGTTTTGAATTAATCTCATAGTCAAAATAGCAAAAGTTCGTATCTTTCGCATGATTCTGAACTTAGATCAATTCTATTGTTAATTGTTAAATAGGCGGCACCCAGATTTGAACTGGGGAAAAAGGATTTGCAGTCCCCCGCCTTACCACTCGGCCATGCCGCCAAAGCACTAGAAACTTTCTATTGAAAAAATAATTTAATCTTTCCTTTTGTAGATAAAATAAAAAAAGACAATTTTTTTTTTTGTAAAGAATAAAGTACACTTAAAAGATTTCATTTGTTTTATATTTATCTTTCTGTTGTTTAAATTTAATACTTCTATTATTCCGTTTTGGGTTCTATTGAATCTATTTATTCGATAAATTCTTTCGTTAGATTAGAATAGAACAAACCACATACACTATTGAAATTGAAACTTTTTCTTTTTTTTCTATTAAAATGAAAATAAAACCAAATGTCAATCTTGCTTGAGTTAACAAAATACTAGAAGAATTCGAAGTCGAACCTATAATTTAGGACTGTGAATTTAGGACCGATTCTTAAATTGGAAGAAGAAATCATATTTCACTAATGCTATATTCTTTTTATTTTTGATTTCAAATTTATATTCTAACAACATAATAGAATAAAAACCCCTTAACAGAAAAATTATTCCAAGAAATATGGATCCCTAAACAAATATCTTATCCTTTTTTACTTTCCAAAAGTATTTCTAACCTGTTAGAGATACTTAGAGCGATCTCCTTTATGCATATGTTTAATAAATTTTTTTATATATTGTATACTTTGGAATCCTTATAATCTATTTTTAGATAGATGAATATTTTTTAATGAAAAAAATTATACCCAATTTGGGTATAAAATTCTCTTTTTTTTCTTTATTATTTAGTTAGCAACTATTCCATATTAGAATATATATAATAGTACTTGTAGTTTGATAAGATTTTATGGGATTCTGTAAACAGAATAAAAATTCTATGATTGCCAGATCAATTATAAAAATTGGATTGCAGAAAGAAAGATCCAAAAAAAGATAGAATCTTTATTTATTTTCTTTTTTTTTTTAATAAATGGGAAATTCAAAATGCTCGTGGATAGAAATGAAGGAATGTCTACAATACCTGGATTTAATCAGATACAATTTGAAGGATTTTGTCGGTTCATTGATCAAGGCTTAAAAGAAGAACTTTCTAAGTTTCCAAAAATAGAAGATCCAGATCAAGAAATGGAATTTCAATTATTTGTAGAAAGTCAAAAATTAGTAGAACCCTTGATAAAAGAAAGAGATGCTGTATATGAATCACTCACATATTCTTCAGAATTATATGTATCCGCAGGACTCATTTGGAAAACCAGTCGAAATATGCAAGAGCAAACCATTTTTATTGGCCAAATTCCTTTAATGAATTCCATCGGAACTTTTATAGTAAATGGAATATACAGAATTGTGATCAATCAAATATTGCAAAGCCCAGGTATTTATTACCAGACAGAATTGGACCATAACGGGATTTCTGTTTATACTGGAATAATAATATCGGATTGGGGAGGAAGAGTCAAATTAGAGATAGATAGAAAAGCCAGGATATGGGCTCGTGTGAGTAGGAAACAAAAGATCTCTATTCTAGTTCTATTATCAGCTATGGGTTTGAATCTTCGAGAAATTATAGAAAATGTTTATTACCCTGAGATCTTCTTGTCTTTCCTGAATGATAAGGAGAAAAAAAAAATGGGTTCAAAAGAGAATTCCATTCTGGAATTTTATCAACAATTTACTTGCGTAGGCGGGGATCCTGTTTTTTCAGAATCCTTATGTAAAGAATTGCAA